CGGTTCGAGAAATAAAAATAAGAGGATCGAACCATTTCTTCTTCTTCTGACTCTTTTTCAAATTCGATAAATGTTGGTTGATCGTATATTTCATTATAGTTCTATGATTCAGAGTCTCATTTCCTATTTGATCCCTTTGAATTCCATATTTGAAGTTGCGGTCAGATCTATTCATTAAAAAGAATCGATTCAATACATTTCTTATGTACCCATAGGTGCTATATTGGACTTGAATCAGATTTAGGATCCATCTATATTGATTGACTGCCTCCACTATGGTGTTGCTAGCAAATATCACTATTTTTGGTTTTGGATCTTCCAAATCATTCCCGCAGGAGATCCGGACCCATTTTTTTCTGATCCTTCGATAAAAAGATTCATTCTCTTCATAAAAAACAGGAGGTAGAACCAATAAAGATTTTTTTTTCGATTCATCCCTGGAGTTGAATACCTCATTCAAGAATTGTTTTTGATCCAATACGTAAGAATCAATAGAAAAGGCAAATCCCTTATGATACACCAGATCCGGCTCGGTTATTGATAGAGTGAATCGATCTGCCATTTCTTGAAATCTCTCTTCTGATTCAAAATCGTGGTGTAACGTGTATCCCCCCCTGTTCCGGTCATGGAACAGATGAAATAAATCAAAAAATGTATTTTTGTTCAAGAATGAAATCTTATTGGAACTGTCCATATCCAGTTCATGCTTCGGAACCATATACCATCCCGGATCTGATGAAATAGGATGAATTAAGACGGTATTTTGTAAATACGTAATTATCTTGAATATATTAACTATTTCTTTATTTTCCGATCGCCTGGAAGGGGCAAAAGAAACATCTTGTTCGTTCTTCAACAATTTCTGGTCTATACTGGACCTCTCAGTAGGATTCGAACCCAGACGAAGTTCTGACCATCTGTCAGAAAAAAAAGAAAGAATGGATCTTGTAGGATTCCCAAGAAATTCTTCGATTTCTTCCGGAAGCAGATGATTATTCATCTCCTTCTCACGTTCCGTGAATAGCCGGGACATTGAGGAATATCCAGAAAGGCATTTAGAGAATCGGTCTGATTCTATCTCTGTTCGTTCCGTTTGAAGAAAGGAAGGATCCCAAAGAATCGATCTTTCTTTTAGTTGTTGAATCTCTCTTTGATTGATCAATGTGTGATATTCCGAATCCTCATTACTAATGGAATCAAAATGATCGCTGGATTGATCAGAAGATCCTTTCAATTGGCTAAAATCCGTTACTTGAACAAAACTAGATCTTGTAGAATCATACTGAATATTTGACGATACATTCCGTACCTTGCTAAAAAATCGATCCTTGTTTACCAACCACACATTGTCTAACCAAATCCAATTCTCTCTCGATATGTTCCTCAAAAAATCCGATTCGTGCGGATTCTTCTCCCAACTAACGAAGAGATCTTGGCGGAATTGCCACATATGAAATTGAGCACAATTTTGCAAAGAAATAGCCCACTTGTTTCTCGAGAAGAGATGGGAAATATGCTCAATATCATTTGATTGAATAGTTGACCCAGCTCCTTGTTGTTTGAAGAAACCCTCCACTTCAATTGGTATTTTTTCACGAAAAGCAAACATGAGATAACAAATCCAGTCTTTAACTAAGATTTCGAATAGCTGTCGCGAATTCAAGTTAATTATGTTTCGCCTCTTACTCGGAGAAAGACGATCAAAAAATTCCCAATCATGGTCCTTGCAGATTGGATCATCCATATCCATATAATATACAAAAGGAAACTCCAGATATTTGATATCTTTCTCTTTGAATGAGATCTCAATTCCAGCGAGGGTTTCATTAGATATTTTACAACTAGAATCCCCCTTTTTTCCGATCCAGTTACTCCACCACCGCGAACCCCAGTTAGATTCAGGCATGATACACTTTTTCGTTATTGGGAGAACCCAAGTACTCTCTTTCGGATCCAGGAAAGAGCTCTCAGAGATCTTTTTTCCTTTTGGAAGATAGAGGAGCGAAACAATCAACCTATTGATATTGGAAGACCAAAAAGATTCTTCCAATGTATCATTTCTGGGTCCAATGGAATTCATAGGTATAGGAAGAAGCCCTGTCAAATAGAGATTTTTCCTTTCGACCATATTTCGATTATTAATACGATATGTAAGGACCACTACTACAAATAGTAGTACACCTTTGATCGTAAAATATCGATTGCTTCTTGAACCCTGTGAAAGTAGGATACTCCACATTCGGGGGTCCAAGAGTTTTATAAAACGTTCTTGGTGGAAAAAAATGGGAATGAAAGATCCCACTGAATTGAATTGGGTCCATGAATCTAAGAAATAGTGAGAATTCTTGATCTCTCTCAATATCTCTCTCAATTCGAAAATCCAGGATTGAAATGGATGTCCTTGCATTGATTTCTCCTAAATTTCATTTCTCCTAAATTTCATTGATTTATCCTAAACATTTCATTTCAATGGTTATTCACCATGTACGAGGATCCCCGC